CTATAGGAAAATGGATATCTCCAGAAAATATTTTAAGTTCAATCCTTTTTTTTTTTCTCTCCACTCGGACCAATCCACCTACTCGGCTTCGTGTATTTAAGGTAATTCGTGTATCTACTCCAATAATACTATTGTTCCGTACCATTATGGAAGAAGATTCAGGTAAAATATGCACTTCTTCGGGAATGAAAAAAAATGGATCCACTTTCATTGGGTATTTTGGCTTAAATTCTTTGACTCCTCGATACTCAATCAAATCTTCTTTTTTGAAGATTGAATGCAACCCTATAACCCCATATTTAGTAATTCCTGAACTCTTTCTTCTATATTGAGGATCATCAAAATACGCAAAAATACTATTTCTACGAAAAATACCATTTATTGGTATTTCAATCGAAATACTGGAACGATGCGTTAGTTCTTTTTCTCGTTCTTGAATCCATTGGAATGGAATGATGAATCTATTTCTTCGCCTCTTTGCCAATAAAAAAAAATAAGAATTATTGTGGAGAATAGAAGGGATTATGAGAGTCCCAGGAATACTACTTTCTTTTTTACCGGGAAGACCCGAACTAAAGAATTTGTTTTTCACTTGATTATTATTTACTGTATTTACTGAAAGGCTAGAAATTTTTTTTTCTTTGTCAGAAAGAAAATAAATGTTCGTTTGATCTTGATCTTTATGGATTGAAAAAAGGACTCCACTGGATCTGCACAAACCTCCCGATAATATCCATAAATGACTTGTTTTTGGTAAAAGATGCACATTACTATATGTAAATTCGGGTGCATGGTATACATCGATACTCCAGTGCATTTCTCCCTCTGAGTCAGAATAAATATGTTTTCGAACCCTCTCTTTAAAATTAAAAGAATATGTTCCCGCGCGAATCTCGGCAATCACTTGTTCTGATTCTACATATTGATCATTTTGAACTAGAATCAAACTTTTTGGTGGAATAGTCACGTTATGTAGAATATCTTCACTTTCAATAGTTACATACAAGTCTATATAACATAGAAAAGCGGGATGCCCATGACGTGTACGTGTGGGATGAACCAAATCCTCATTGAATTTTATTTTTCCATTGGAGGGGGCTCGTACATGTTCTGCAGTACCCCCTGTGAATACTCCGCCGGTATGAAAGGTTCTTAATGTTAGTTGAGTGCCCGGTTCCCCAATAGATTGACCCGCAATAATACCCACAGCTTCTCCCAATTCGACAAGATCGCCATGAGTAGGGCTCCGGCCATAACATAATCGGCAGATCCAAGACGTACTCTTACAAGTAAAGGGAGTTCGAATCGATATTGGTTGTGTTTGAAAGGTTATGAATCGAGTGACAAGTCCAATACCAATATCTTGATTTCGAACGGCAATGCATCGTGGGCCTATATATATATCGTCTGCTAATACACGGCCAATTAATGTTTGTATAAAAATTCTTTCCGGCATCATCCCATTTCGAGGACTCACAGAAATCCCTTGGATGGTGCCACAATCTGTTCGACGTACAACAATGTGTTGAACTACTTCAACAAGTCTGCGTGTAAGATATCCAGCATCCGATGTTCGTACAGCAGTATCTACAACTCCTTTGCGAGCTCCATAACAAGAAATGATATATTCTGTTAAAGATAGTCCTTCACGTAAATTGCTTTGAATAGGTAAATCAATCATTTGTCCTTGGGGATCCGACATTAATCCTCTCATACCTACTAATTGGTGTACTTGAGATGCATTTCCTCTAGCTCCTGAAAAGGACATCATGTGGACTGGATTAAAAGGATCAGTCATCCTAAAATTAGTATTCATTTCTTGTCGCAAATATTCACTTGTTGCATACCATATTTCAATAGATTGTCGTAATTTTTCTACCGCGTGTACATTCCCATAATGATGGTGTTTTTCCAAAACCAAACTTTGTTGTTCAGCATCTTGGACTAGCCATCCCTTAGAAGGTATTGTTAAAAGATCATCAATTCCTAATGAAATGGATGTAGCAGTGGCTTGCCGGAACCCCAGAGTCTTTACTTGATCCAGGATGTGTGATGTATATGCCATTCCAAAGTGATCTATTAATCGACTAATAAGTCGTTTAATGGCAGTTCCATCTATCACTTTATTGTGAAAGACCAGATTGGCCCGTTCTGCCATAAATACCTCCATATTCCGATGAGTGGGGTTCGACAATGGGTTTGAGTCAATGATTGGAAAACTTCCTTTTCTCGATCTTGATTCGCATAAAAATTCGGGAACTATGTTCTTAGTTGAACTGGAGATACTCGAATTCACAACAGTTTCATAGAACTACTTAGCTTGAATACCATATGATTGGTATCATATGAGAATACCATATGATTAGGTACCATATGAGCAGGCCCGGCAAAACCCTTGTATAGCTTCTTCAATTTCTCGATAAAAAGAAATATGACCAACAGTGGTTCGAACGTAGATACAAAGAATTTCTTTTTTTATACTTCTTGCTATTAAATAGTG